TCACCATTTTTGTTCAATAAGATACCAAAGTGGATGATTGACTCATTCCATACTAGAAATAATCGCGGGAAATCCTTTGATAGCACGGATTCCTCTTTCTCAATGATATCCCACGATCGAGACAATTGGCTGAATCCCGCGAAACCATTTCATAGAAGTTCATTGATATCTTCTTTTTATAAAGCAAATCGACTTCGATTCTTGAATAATCCACATCACTTCTGGTTCTCTTGTAACAAAGGATTCCCTTTTTATGTGAAAAAGGCCCGTATCAATAATTATGATCTTACGTATGGACAATTCCTCAATATCTTGTTCATTCGCAACAAAATATTTTCTTTGTGCGTCGGTAAAGGTAAAAAAAAACATGTTTTTGGGGAGAGAGATACTATTTCAGCAATCGAGTCACAGGTATCTAACATATTCATACCTAACGATTTTCCACAAAGTGGTGACGAAACATATAACTTGTACAAATCTTTCCATTTTCCAATTCGATCCGCTCCATTCGTTCGTAGAGCTCTTTACTCGATCGCAGACATTTCTGGAACACCTCTAACAGAGGGACAAAGAGTCAATTTTGAAAGAACTTATTGTCAACCTCTTTCAGATATGAATCCATCTGATTCAGAAGGGAAGAACTTGCATCAGTATTTCAATTTCAATTCAAACATGGGTTTGATTCACACTCCATATTCTGAGAAATATTTACCATCCAAAAAGAGGAAAAAACGGAGTCTAAAGAAATGCGTTGAGAAACGGCGGATGTATAGAACCTTTCAACGAGATCGTGCTTTTTCAAAGCTCTCAAAATTGAATCTGCTCAAACCATATATGCCATGGTTCCTTACTTCGACAGGGTTCAAATATCTAACTTTAATCCTTTTAGATACTTTTTCAGACCTATTGCCGATACCGATACTAAGTAGCAGTCAAAAATTTTTATCCATTTTTCATGATATTATGCATAGATCAGCTATATCACGGTCAATTCTTCAGAAAAAATTGTGGGCGATTCTTCCACAATGGGAGGAGAAGATAAGTAAGATTCCGAGTAAGTGTTTACAGGATCTTCTTCTGTACGAAGAAATGATTCGTCGAAATAATGAGTCACCCGTTCCATTGATATGGCCACATCTGAGATCACCAAATGCTCGGGAGTTACTCTATTCAATCCTTTTCTTCCTTCTTCTTGTTGCTGGATATCTCGTTCGTACACATTTTATCTTTGTTTCCCGAGCCTCTAGTGAGTTACAGACAGAGTTCGAAAAGACCAAATCTTTGATGATTTCATCATACATGATTGAGTTGCAAAAACTTCTGGATGGGTATCCTCCTACATCTGAACTAAATTCTTTCTGGTTAACGGATCTCTTTCTAGTTGCTCTGAAACAATTAGGAGATTCTCTAGAAGAAATACGGGGTTCTGCTTATGGGTTCAAATCAATACGTTCGAAGAAGAAATATTGGAAGAGCAATCTCATCGATCTCATAAGTAGCATACCAAATCCCATCAATCGAATCACTTTTTCGAGAAATACGAGACATCTAAGTCGTACAAGTAAAGAGATCCATTCATTGATACGAAAAAACGTGAACAATGATTGGATTTGGATTGATGATCAAATAGAATCCTGGGTCGCGAGCAATGATTTGATTGAGGAGGCAGAAAGAGAATTCTTGGTTCAGTTCTCCACCTTAACGAGAGAAAAAAGGATTGAGCAAATTCTATTGAGTCTGACTAATAGTGATCGTGATCATTTATCAAAGAATGATTCTGGTTATCAAATGATTGAACAACCGGGATCAGTTTACTTACGAGACTTAGTTGACATTCATAACAAGAATCTATTGAATTATGAGTTCAATAGATCCTGTTTAGCAGAAAGACGGATATTCCTTGCTCATTATCAGACAATCACTTATTCACAAACCTCGTGTGGGGCTAATAGTTTTCATTGCCCATCTCATGAAAAACCCTTTTCGCTCCGCTTAGCCCTATCCCCCTCTAAGGCTATCTTAGTGATAGGTTCTATAGGAATTGGACGATCATATTTGGTCAAATACCTAGCGACAAACTCCTATGTTCCTTTCATTACGGTATTTCCGAACGAGTTCCGGGATAACAATAACAAGCCTGAAGATTTTCTTGTTGATCAACTCGATTTTGAGGATGAGGGGAGTGGCGATTCTGATTTGTTTGAGGGTGACGGTTTTTTTCAGGGTGTCCGTTTTGATGAGATTGACATTTTTGATGAGAGTGACGATTTTGATGAGAGTGACGATTTTGATGAGAGTGACGATAGCGATGATGATGATGACCTTGAGATTGAGACGGAGCTGCTAACTATGGAGGATGAGCTAACTATGGATATAATGCCGGAACTAGAAGATGAACCATTTGAGGTCACCCTTCCATTCGCATTAGCAAAAGCAATGTCTCCTTGCATAGTATGGATTCCAAACATTCATGATCTGTATGTGGATGAGTCGAATTACT